GACATTCATAAAAAGTGTCTAATGAATTATGAGTTCAATACATCCTGTTTAGCAGAAAGACGGATATTCCTTGCTCATTATCAGACAATCACTTATTCACAAACCTCGTGTGGGGCTAATAGTTTTCATTTCCCGTCTCATGAAAAACCCTTTTCGCTCCGCTTAGCCCTATCCCCCTCTAGGGGTATTTTAGTGATAGGTTCTATAGGAACTGGACGCTCCTATTTGGTCAAATACCTAGCGACAAACTCCTATGTTCCTTTGGTATTTCTGAACAAGTTCCTGGATAACAAGCCTAAAGGTTTTCTTATTGATGATATCGATATTGATGATAGTGACACTATTGATGATAGTGACGAGAGTGATGCTAGTGACGATATCGATCTTGACCTCGATACGGAGCTGCTAACTCTGATGAATGCGCTAAATATGGATATGATGCCGGAAATAGACCGATTTTCTATCACCCTTCAATTCGAATTAGCAAAAGCAATGTCTCCTTGCATAATATGGATTCCAAACATTCATGATCTGGATGTGAATGAGTCGAATTACTTATCCCTCGGTCTATTAGTGAACTATCTATCCAGGGATTGTGAAAGATGTTCCACTAGAAATATTCTTGTTATTGCTTCGACTCATATTCCCCAAAAAGTGGATCCCGCTCTAATAGTTCCGAATAAATTAAATACATGCATTAAGATACGAAGGCTTCTTATTCCACAACAACGAAAGCACTTTTTCAATCTTTCATATACTAAGGGATTTCACTTGGAAAAGAAAATGTTCCATACTAATGAATTCGGGTCCATAACCATGGGTTCCAATGCACGAGATCTTGTAGCACTTACCAATGAGGCCTTAGCGATTAGTATTACACAGAAGAAATCAATTATAGACACTAATACAATTAGATCCGCTCTTCATAGACAAACTTGGGATTTGCGATCCCAGGTAAGATCGGTTCAGGATCATGAGATCCTTTTCTATCAGATAGGAAGGGCTGTTGCACAAAATGTACTTCTAAGTAATTGCCCCATAGATCCTATATCTATCTATATGAAGAAGAAATCATGTAACGAAAGGGATTCTTATTTGTACAAATGGTACTTCGAACTTGGAACGAGCATGAAGAAATTAACGATACTTCTTTATCTTTTGAGTTGTTCTGCCGGATCGGTCGCCCAAGACCTTTGGTCTCTACCCGGACCCGATGAAAAAAATGGGATCACTTCTTATGGACTCGTTGAGAATGCTTCTGATCTAGTTCATGGCCTATTAGAAGTAGAAGGTGCTCTGGGGGGATCCTCACGGACAGAAAAAGATTGCAGTCAGTTTGATAATGATCGAGTAACATTGCTTCTTCGGCCCGAACCAAGGAATCCTTTAGATATGATGCAAAATGGATCTTGTTCTATCGTTGATCAGAGATTTCTCTATGAAAAATACGAATCGGAGTTTGAAGAAGGGGAAGTAGAAGGAGCCCTCGACCCGCAACAGATAGAAGAGGATTTATTCAATCACATAGTTTGGGCTCCTAGAATATGGCGCCCTTGGGGCTTTCTATTTTATTGTATCGAAAGGCCCAATTCATTGGGATTTCCCTATTGGGCCAGGTCATTTCGGGGCAAGCGGATCATTTATGATGAAGAGAATGAGCTTCAAGAGAATGATTCGGAGTTCTTGCAGAGTGGAACCATGCAGTACCAGACACGAGATAGATCTTCCAAAGAACAAGGCTTTTTTCGAATAAGCCAATTCATTTGGGACCCTGCAGATCCACTCTTTTTCCTATTCAAAGATCAGCCCCCTGTCTCTGTGTTTTCACATCGAGAATTCTTTGCAGATGAAGAGATGTCAAAAGGGCTTCTTACTTCCCAAACAGATCCTCCTACATCTATATATAAACGCTGGTTTATCAAGAATACGCAAGAAAAGCACTTCGAATTGTTGATTCATCACCAGAGATGGATTAGAACCAATAGTTCATTATCTAATGGATCTTTCCGTTCTAATACTCTATCCGAGAGTTATCAGTATTTATCAAACCTGTTCCTATCTAACGGAAGGCTATTGGATCAAATGACAAAGACATTGTTGAGAAAAAGATGGCTTTTCCCGGATGAAATGAAAATAGGATTCATGTAACAGGAGAAGGGTTTCCCATTCCTTAGCCGGAAGGATATATGGTCATGAAATAAATAGGGAGTGGAACAGAATTGACTGGGTGGTAGAGTCGTGGAAACGCTTGTTTCTTCCAAATTTTGGACCTTAGCTACATGGAACAATATGCTACTGCTGAAACATGGAAGAATTGAAATCTTGGATCAAAACACTATGTATGGATGGTATGAACTGCCTAAACAAGAATTCTTGAACAGCGAACAACCAGAGCCTATTACTCACTACATCAAAAAATTTCATTAATGAAAGATGTAAATCCATTGGAAAATCAAAAATACGCATGTCTGATGAAATGGTTGTTGCTATCTGCTCCAAT